ATTTCTATCCGTGCAATTTTGAATACTTGAACGGTCGATTCTTTTTTTTTTTTTTTTCATCTTAGCTTTCACCTTTTCGAATGAAACCAGAGGAGTGTTTCATTATGATCTGAATTACACTTTTATCTTTCATTTTATTCTTATCCTTTTCTTAGGGCAGACCCTCTATAACATAACAAAAAAAAGGAAAAGGAAATTTTTAGTATTATTAATTTAAAATTTAATTACTAGCCATAACTAATAAAATGGCTATAAACAATCATTCCGTTAATTTATAATTAGAAGATAATTCTAAATAAAATATATAAACAAATTTAAATATATAATAAAATATAAAAAAAAAATAGTACTATAGAATAGTAAAAAAAAATCTTACTATCTAATTAAGCTAATTAAGATATTGATTATCGATAAACATATATTTGAGAAATAGATCGAAATTAAATATCGCTATATTAATAGGTATGTTCTATAATATTCAAATATCCAATATTTTTGGAAATATTCTTTATATATTTTATATATTTATTTTTATATAAATCATATTTCTTATGAAATAGCTAAGAATGAACAGTTAATATCTCAGTAGTTTACTAAACTAGTATGTGTGTACAATTTATGTTATGCGAGCCCGCTTAGCTCAGAGGTTAGAGCATCGCATTTGTAATGCGATGGTCATCGGTTCGATTCCGATAGCCGGCTTTTCTCCATTTGTTTTATTTTTTACATAATTTAATTGATAATGTGAAATCAAAGTGAAAAACCTCTTTCCCTTTTCCCAAGGGTCACTGATCTATTTCTATTATTTCGTAGGAACTTCCAATTATGAATAAAAATTGGATTGGAGGAGTTCGGTCTCTGTAGAACAAATCAATTAAGAAAAGAACCCTTAATTTTTATTATTTAAAATTCTTTTTATTTATATAAATTTATATAATACAATTATTTATATACAATATAATACAATTATTTATATACAATAAGGTACGGATATTGATACAATTCCTCTAATTATTTATTCTTTATAATACTTCAGTAAATTTCGCTTAATTTATCATATTTTAGTTTAGTTTTAATTTTGTTTTATGAAATTTCATAAAAAATAAGGAGTCTTTATGTCGCGTTACAGAGGACCTCGTTTCAAAAAAATCCGTCGTCTGGGGGCTTTACCGGGGCTAACTAGTAAAAAGCCTAGAGCCGTAAGCGATCTTAGAAACCAATCGCGCCCCGGCAAAAAATCTCAATATCGTATTCGTTTAGAAGAAAAACAAAAATTGCGCTTTCATTATGGTCTTACAGAACAACAATTACTTAAATACGTTCGGATCGCCGGAAAAGCCAAAGGGTCAACAGGTCAGGTTTTACTACAATTACTTGAAATGCGTTTAGATAACATCCTTTTTCGATTAGGTATGGCTTCGACTATTCCTCAAGCCCGCCAATTAGTTAACCATAGACATATTTTAGTTAATGGTCGTATAGTAGATATACCAAGTTATCGCTGCAAACCCCGAGATATTATTACAGTGAGGGATGAGCAAAAATCTAGGGCTCTGATTCAAAATTATCTTGATTCACCCCCCCGTGAGGAATTACCAAAACATTTGACTCTTCACCCATTCCAATATGAAGGATTAGTCAATCAAATAATAGATAGTAAATGGGTCGGTTTGAAAATAAATGAATTGCTAGTTGTAGAATATTACTCTCGTCAGACTTAACCCTAACTAAAATAACAAGGGTTCGGACAATTTTGCCCCCTCCATTTTGGCTTAAGTAAAGGGACCCGGGGTAAGTAAGGTAAGGGGTTTCATCTGGGGATTTTTCTCTTATTCATGTATCATAGATCGGTAGGGTATTTTCATTCCTTGTCGATTTTGTCCAGTATTTTTCGTACCACAGAAATTCGGGGTAGGGATAGAGAATCTATATCAAAGAAAAGAAAGGTCTAACTGTTGGAGTATCCATTCTTATTTGATGCATTGCAGTCAGTAACATTGGTGAATTAGTTGACGAGTACGGAAAGAGAGGGATTCGAACCCTCGGTAAACAAAAGTCTACATAGCAGTTCCAATGCTACGCCTTGAACCACTCGGCCATCTCTCCTACATAATGATTATGGACCAAAAACCGAGTGAATAGTGAGTCATTCATATTATTTTGGATAGGTATGTACATTTAATTTTAACTATATTTAAATTTAACTCTAAAAATAGAAAACTTTTCATCAAAGAAAAACCCTTCCTCCGAGGCTGGGGATAAAGATAAATCCCTTTTGGGAAAAATTGTAAAATAAAGATATATATCTATTCATGTTTGCGAAGACGGTGTTTCCGCCCTTTCTAATATTTATACCGGATTAAATCACTCAATTGAAACGAATCGAATGATCGATATATTTTTTTAGACTGTGTTTAATGGATACCTTTAAATCACGATTCTATTTAGTTTACACTATTATTCAATTTTCATAAAAATTCTAAAATTCCTTTCCAATTTT